AACCACTACCTACATTCCACGCAATTGTGCACCATAAATAGGAACTTATAAAGAGACCCGCAATCCCATAGAAAGACATCACGATTCCTTGCGGAAAAAAAACTATTTGCTGAGACGGAAATAAAGATATCAAATTTCTACCAAGATAACTAGAAGTTCCAACCAATAAAAATCCTAATGAACAAAAAAAAAGGATAAAAGCCCAGCAGAAATTGCTTGTTTTTCTAGACCCCGCTATAAATTCTATCCATATAGATTCTGATGGCCAACTCATACATACCAGATCCAGTTGCATTTTATTAGAATTGAGAGAATAAGCATATACTTAATTTTGATTTTTATTTTGTTTCCAAAATAACTCTAATCAGCTAGCACTCACTCTTTGTGAACCTTTAGGAATAATCCATCGAATTGCTTAGATCTAAAATAATTCCCTTCCTTTACTTTATAGGATCCCCCATAGAGATCTACATACCTATGATACATGGACTTTATATCATCCATCTGCTGCGATCCCAGTCCACAGCTACAATTCATTTACCCATACATCGTGTTTATGCATACGCATGCATAAGAAATAGCTTTTTGATTTCTATTCGGAAAAACTACTTGTTATACAATATTCTACTAAATAGATATCCATGATATCTAAGTCTTGAAAAAATAGACCAGATTTTGTCTTGGTCCCATCGCATCTAAAAAATCTTAGTTTTTTGAACATATAAAGATAAAGAAGCCATTGCAATTGCCGGAAATACTAGGCCCACTAAAGGCACAAAAATAGAGGGTAAGCTGTTGAGAGTTGTCATAGAATGGGTACCTCAATTTTTTATTTGTACCTGTTATTGTTACTTATAAAGATATCTCAATAATAATTAACAATTATATTAGAATTCGTATATTATACTACTATAAAACGAATTCCTAAGTAATAAACTAATTAATATGTAATTAGCGAGTAGATATATATCTAATAAAAAAAGTACAAGGACTGTAGAACTAAATAAATGAACTTGCCGATCGAAAAATATCTGTATAATAATCCACTTGATTTATTATTCTGAATTTTTTTTTATTGATTATTCAAATCTACGAATAATAAATAAAAAAAAAGAGTGCTAGTCAAAATTTTTGAAAAATTGGATTCGTTAGAATTCGACCCCGATCCAAGAAGGGAAGGAGGATTTTTATTTTAGTAAAAATAGAATTCTCGCGAGATATCAAAAGATCAAAAACTCTATATCTATTTTTTTCTATATTTGAATTCTATATACATCCGCAAGAGAGGAAGATTGAATTCCTTTTATTTGTCTCGCCTAATTCTAATTTCATTTCACAGAGGGAAGAATTCCTTTTTATCTTATTACTAAACTAAAAGATTGCTCATTAGTAATCAGTAATATCGCTAAGAATAAGAATTCCCATAATTCTTTCTACAATTCAATTTGATGCTACAAAGGAAAGAAAACCCCATTAGTCCTACTTTGATTCTGATAAACTAACTACAACTACCTTTTCCATACAAATCAAAAATTTAACTTATAACTTAAGGCTCTACCTGATTTGGAGTTGGAGTCAAAGGAAAAAAATCGTGGAGCTGGAATAACTCACTCAGAACACCTTTTAAAAGTTTGCGTGGTACAATTAGATCGAATAAGCCCTTATCAAATAAATATTCAGCCTCCTGTGAACCCTCGGGTACTGTTGTATTCAACGTTTGTTCAATTACTCTTTTACCCGCAAATGCAATATAGGCATCGGGTTCGGCAATAATTATATCCCCTAACATACCAAAACTAGCGGTTACTCCACCAGTAGTAGGAGATGTAAGAATAGATACATAGAATAACTTTTTATTTGATTGATAATCATATAAAGCGGAAGATATTTTAGCCATTTGCATCAAGCTTAAACTTCCTTCTTGCATGCGTGCTCCTCCGGAAGCACACACTAGAATAAGAGGTAAAGATTGATTTGTAGCATACTCGATCAAACGTGTGATTTTCTCACCTACTACGGATCCCATACTACCTCCCATAAACTGAAAATCCATAACGCCGATTGCTATAGGAATACCGTTTAGTTGACCTGTACCTGTTTGAACAGCTTCAGTTAATCCTGTCTTTCTTTGATAAGAATCAATACGATCTTTATAAGATTCCTCTTGATCTTGATCAGATTCCTCTTCAGAATCAAATTCAACCTCTTCAGAATCAAATTCGCCCTCTTCAGAATCAAATTCAACGGGATCCAGAGAGATCATGTCTTCATCCATAGGATTCCAAGTGCCCGGATCAATCGAAAGTTCAATTCTGTCTAAACTGTTCATTTTCAAATGATAGCCACAGTATTCACAAATATTCATTTTTGACTTCAAAAATTTCTTATAATTTAATCCATAACAATCTTCGCATTGAACCCATAAATGCTTGTATTTTTGAGTTCCATTTAAATCATTAGATTCTTCTTCGATAGTTAAATCATTATCACTCGCATTTGT